TAAAGGATTTTCTCTTTTTTCCATTCATCATTATACTTCAGATTAATATCGAGATATTGGACATAGAATGCCAATTTCAAAAATTGAAAAAAAAAGGAGTAATCAGCCGTGACACGTTCACTAAAAAAAAATCCTTTTGTAGCTAATCATTTAGCGGGAAGAATTGAAAAACTCAACAGGAGGGAGGAGAAAGAAATCATAGTGACTTGGTCTCGGGCATCTACCATTATACCCACAATGATTGGCCATACAATCGCTATTCATAATGGAAAGGAACATTTACCTATTTATATCACAGATCGTATGGTCGGTCACAAATTGGGAGAATTCGCACCTACTCTCACTTTCGTGAGACACGCGAGAAACGATAATAAATCTCGTCGTTAGTCGTTCTACTAAGTATTCATGTGAAAAAAAAAGCCTTATCTTAATAGTATTTCTAAGAGTCTTTTAATAGTATTTAGACTTAAGAGTCTTTATCTTATAGTCAGAGTATAGGTATATTTCTTTTTCTAGTATACTAATATACTCACCTTTCTGACTTATCTTATACTATACTTCACCTAGGCACTTATCATTCATTGGCGGGGGAGAAATTTTATGATAAAGAACGAAAATTCGGATAGAGAAGCAAAAGTGTTAGCTCAACATATATGTATGTCTGTTTTCAAAGCACGAAGAGTAATTGATCAGATTCGCGGACGTTCTTATGAAGAAACACTCATGATATTGGAACTAATGCCTTATAGGGCATCTTATCCAATTTTAAAATTAGTTTATTCTGCAGCAGCAAATGCTAGTCATAATATGGGTTTGAATGAAGCTGATTTATTTATTAGTAAAGCTGAAGTCAATAGAGGTGCTATTGTGAAAAAGTTAAGACCCCGGGCTCGAGGGCGTAGTTATCTGATAAAAAAAACCACTTGTCATATAAAGATTTTTTTAAAAGAAAAATCTAAATCTTAGATTCCTATTTAGAAAAAAAAATGGATGGAAAAATAATAGAAAAATATGGGACAAAAAATAAATCCACTTGGTTTCAGACTTGGAACAACTCAAAGTCATCATTCTTTTTGGTTCGCAAAACCAAAGAATTTTTCCAAGGGTCTACAAGAAGATGAAAGAATACGGAATTGTATTAAGGACTATGTAAAAAAAAATAAGAGAATATCCTCAGGTTTCGAAGGAATTGCCCATATTGTAATTCAAAAAAGAATAGATTTGATTCAGGTCATAATCTATATTGGATTTCCCAATTTATTAATAGAAGGAAGAACACGGGGAGTCGAAGAATTACAGAGGAATGTACAAAAAGGATTTCATTCTGTAAACCGGAGACTCAACATTGCTATCACAAGAATTGAAAAGCCTTATGGACAACCTAATATTCTTGCAGAATATATAGCTTTACAATTAAAAAATAGAGTCTCATTTCGAAAGGCAATGAAAAAAGCTATTGAATTAACTGAACAAACGGGTACAAAAGGGATTCAAGTGCAAATTGCAGGGCGTATCGACGGAAAAGAGATTGCACGTGTCGAATGGATCAGAGAAGGCAGGGTTCCCTTACAAACAATTCGCGCTAAAATCGATCACTGTTCCCATACAATTAGAACTATCTATGGAGTCTTAGGCATCAAAATTTGGATATTTGTAAACCAAGAATAAGAAAAGAAAAAATAAGAAGAATGGACCTTTCTTTATTTCGCCATTCTGGTCATCGATAGAAAAAATTTATAAACTCTTTTCTTCTTTTTATTTTTTTCTTAATCAAAGAAAAACGAACAATTCTAATTCTATAAGGTTGAATAAAAATTGGATTTCCCCTTTATTTAATTTAGATTTTAGTATAATTGCTATGCTCAGTGTGTGACTCGTTAGTTTTTTCTTTAGAATTGAGATTAAAAAAAAACAGGCTAACCCCACTATAAACTTAGTAACTATCAAAACTAAAGAAACTCAAAACTAATAACCAACTTATTGCTTCGTATTGTCGAGATCCCAAGAAACAGTCACTATATGACTGAATCGATCATATAGTTGTAGCATTGTAGCAACTGAAATTCTTTTCATAAAAAAGAAATCTGATTCTGAATTGTGAAAAAAAAAGGGATGTGGAAAAATGGAAGGATGATAGAAAGAGAGAATAAAGATCTCAATGATATATGATTCCCATATGTATGGTTTATGAAAAATTACCCCATAAAAAAGGCAGTGTTATAAAGCATCAACATCAATATAAAATAAAAATACAAAATATACAATTACAATACAATAGAATAAGAAATAGAAAAATAAAAAATAGAAAGAAGATAGAAAAATAGAATAAAGAATAAATAAAATAGAATAATAAAATAGAATAAAGAATAAATAAAAGAAATGAAATTCAAATAAGAATATAAAGAATAGAAAATAGAGAATAATTGAATCGAGCTTCGGGTTAAGAAAAACTGAGGAGATTGACTCGGAAACAAATAAGAGATTTTGTTGAGAGCTCCATTGCAGAGTTCAGGCCTAAACATTAATGGAGAAGCTATGGGAACGATGGAACCTGTGACTACATAGGATTTTCTTGAAAACGAATGAATCCTAATGATTCATTGGGTAGGATGGCGAAATGAACCAATAAAAAATGTATTTCTTCTGAATGGTCATGGATTGATCCTACAAATGAAGGAGGAAAGAGTCGATATTCGCCCGCGAAACCTTTCTTTCTTTTTAATTTTTATTTCATTTAAGGATTTCCTTTATTGGCGTGATTCAATTTAAATAGAGGTAAAGTAAAATACTTTAGAAATCTTGATAAAAGAAAGAAGCATTATATATAAACAAAAACACCTAGTTATCTAGTTAGTTATATATAAAGTTACCTATGTAACAAATTCAATAAAAAAAATTAGTATATTCTTTCTTTTCATTTTGATAGAATGAAATACATAAATACATGTGTATATTTCATATTATTGAATCATTTCATTCGCGAGGAGCTGGATGAGAAGAAACTCTCATGTCCGGCTCTGCAGTAGAGATGGAATTCAGAAAAAACCATCAACTATAACCCCAAAAGAACCAGATTTCGTAAACAACATAGAGGTAGAATGAAGGGAATATCTTGCCGAGGCAATCATATTTGTTTTGGCAGATATGCTCTTCAGGCACTTGAACCTGCTTGGATCACAGCTAGACAAATAGAAGCAGGGCGAAGAGCAATGACACGATATGCACGTCGTGGTGGAAAGATATGGGTACGTATCTTTCCCGACAAACCTGTTACTGTAAGACCTACAGAAACACGTATGGGTTCGGGCAAGGGATCCCCCGAATATTGGGTATCCGTTGTTAAACCGGGCCGAATACTTTATGAAATGAGTGGAGTATCAGAAACTGTAGCCAAAACTGCTATGGAAATAGCTGCATGCAAAATGCCTATACGAACTCAATTTGTTATTTCAGGATAGGTAAACAAAAGTAAAAGAAGAAGGAAGGAGTATTGAGAATGAAAAAACAACCACAGATTTCTTTATCTCTGGACAGACAATATTTCTTTTTTCCATTATCCCTTGCATTGAAATAAGAGATTCAAATAAAAATGATATGATTCAACCTCAGACCCTTTTGAATGTAGCGGATAACAGTGGAGCTCAAGAATTGATGTGTATTCGAATCATAGGAACCGGCAATCACCGATATGCTCATATTGGCGATGTTATTGTTGCTGTAATCAAAGAAGCAGTGCCCAACATGCCTCTACAAAGATCAGAAATAATTAGAGCTGTGATTGTACGCACGTGTAAAGAACTCAAACGTGACAACGGCATGATAATACGATATGATGACAATGCAGCGGTTATCATTGATCAAGAAGGAAATCCAAAAGGAACTCGAATTTTTGGTGCGATTGCTCGGGAATTGCGACAGTTGAATTTTACTAAAATAGTTTCATTAGCACCCGAAGTCTTATAGATGAAAATAGGATATATCCTATCTATTCTATGATATAGAAAATAGAATATTCAAATCTATGAAATAGATCCGATTAATAGATTGTGTCTCATGCATATATTTGAGATTTAGAATAATTTTTTAGAATTGAATAATTTCAAAAAAAAATTCAATAAAAAAGAAAAAAAAAGAAGCATGTTGATTATATCAAAATGAGGAGACACCAATAACTATAGTTCGTCATGGGTAGGGACATTATTGCCGATATAATAACTTCTATAAGAAATGCTGACATAGATCAAAAGGGAAGAGTTCAAATAGTATCTACTAATATCACTAAAAACATTGTGAAAATACTTTTACGAGAAGGTTTTATTGAGAACGTTCGAAAACATCAAGAAAGTAAAAAAAAATTTTTGGTTTCAACCTTACGACATAGAAAGACTAGGAAAGGGAATAAAATGATTTTAAAGCGTATAAGCCGACCCGGTCTACGAATCTATTCCAACTATCAACGAATTCCTAAGATTTTAGGTGGAATGGGAATTGTAATTCTTTCTACTTCTCGAGGTATAATGACAGATCGAGAAGCTCGACTAGAAAAAATTGGAGGAGAAATTTTGTGTTATATATGGTGATTCTCCTGGGGTACCCTAATTTTCTCTCGAACTTACTATTTGTAAAATAGAGAGGAGAAGTGAATTATAGAACTCTTCCTCTATTAGTTGATACTTAAAGGGGGTTCCCTGGAAAATGAAAGAACAAAAATTGATTCATGAGGGTTTAATTACTGAATCACTTCCCAACGGTATGTTCCGAGTTCGGTTAGATAATGAAGATCTAATTCTAGGTTATATTTCAGGGAGAATCCGGCGCAGTTTTATACGTATACTACCCGGAGATAGAGTCAAAATCGAAATGAGTCGTTATGATTCAACCAGGGGGCGTATAATTTATAGACTTCGCAAAAAAGATTCGAACGATTAGATCATTCTTTTAAACATCCTTTTCGTAGGGATATAATTCGAAGTTCAAAAATGCAATAAACTGATTCTTTTTTTTCCAAAAAAATAGATTCAGAATGAAAGTAAGGAATGAGAAATATGAAAATAAGGGCTTCTGTTCGTAAAATTTGTGAAAAATGTCGCTTGATTCGTAGGCGGGGGCGAATTATAGTCATTTGTTCCAATCCGAGACATAAACAGAGACAGGGGTAATCCTTCTCAAGTTCTAAATCAAGTACTTTTTCAAACCCATGTACATGTAAAAAGAAAGAAGAAAGGATTCGTTTTCATATGAAATGGATATCCCCGTATCTTTCTGTAGATTTCTGATTCTTCTTTCTTTTATTCTTATGAATATGATCTAATAAAATATGACAAAACCTATAGCAAAAATTGGTTTACGTAAGAATGCACGTATTGGTTCAAATAAGAATGAACGTAGAATACCAAAAGGAGTTATTCATGTTCAAGCGAGTTTCAACAATACTATTGTAACTGTTACAGATGTACGAGGTCGGGTGGTTTCTTGGGCTTCCGCAGGTACTTCTGGATTCAGAGGCACAAGAAAAGGAACACCCTATGCTGCTCAAGCCGCGGCATTTAACGCTATTCGTACATTAGTTGATCAGGGTATGCAACGAGCAGAAGTTATGATAAAAGGTCCAGGTCTCGGAAGAGATGCGGCATTACGAGCCATTCGTAGAAATGGGATGCTATTAAGTTTCGTACGTGATGTAACACCCATGCCGCATAATGGATGTCGCCCCCCTAAAAAAAGACGTGTGTAGAAATAAGAATTCAAGAGATTCCAAGAGAAATAAATGATTTAATGATCTGATCCAATAATCATAAAGAAAAGAAAAATAATAGTATGGTTCGAGAAGAAGTAGCAGGATCCACTCGAACACTACAGTGGAAATGTGTTGAATCAAGAGTAGACAGCAAGCGTCTTTATTATGGTCGTTTTGTTCTGTCCCCGCTTATGAAAGGTCAAGCTTATACTATAGGTATTGCTATACGAAGGGCTTTACTTGGAGAAATAGAAGGAACATATATCACACGTGCAAAATCTGAAAATGTGCTGCATGAATATTCTACGATAGCGGGTATTGAAGAATCAGTACATGAGATTTTACTAAATTTGAAAGAGATTGTATTGAGAAGTAATCTCTATGGAGTTAGGGACGCATCCATTTGCGTCAGGGGTCCAAAATACATAACAGCTCAAGATATCATCTCACCACCTTCTGTAGAAATAGTTGACACGACACAGCATATAGCTAACCTGACAGAACCAATTGATTTGTGTATTGAATTACAAATCAATAGAGATCGCGGATATCGTATGAAATCCACAAATGACTCTCACGATGGAAGTTATCCTATAGATATTGTATCTATGCCTGTTCGAAATGCGAATCATAGTATTCATTCTTATGGGAATGGGAATGAAAAACAAGAGATACTCTTTCTAGAAATATGGACGAATGGAAGTTTAACTCCTAAAGAAGCACTTTATGAAGCTTCTCGTAATTTGATTAATTTATTGATTCCTTTTCTACATGCAGAGGAAGAGGACATGAATTTCAAGGAAAATGAAAACAGATGGAATCTACCCGCTTTTTCCTTTCAAGACAGATTCACTAATCTTAAGAAAAACAAAAAAGGAATTCCATTGACATGTATTTTTATTGACCAATCAGAATTGTCTTCCAGGACCTATAATTGTCTCAAAAGGTCCAATATACATACATTATTGGACCTTTTGAGTCACAGTCAAGAAGATCTTATAAAAATGGAAGATTTTCGCATAGAAGATGTAAAACAGATATTGGGCACTCTACAGAAGCATTTTGCAATCAATTTACCTAAGAAAAAGTTTTCATTTTAAATCCATTGGACTTTTTTTTCCTTTTTTAGTTTTTAGAAAGAAAAAATAAAAAAGAATAGAATGAGTTTTTAATCTTCGACACGGTCCATATATTTGCAGAATAGATCATAATAAGATAGATGTATCTAGGGAAGATCCAGAAGGGGATCTTCCTTAGATACCTATGTCGTGGTATTTAACGGTTTAATCAATTTGAAAAAGACCTAAAGTTAGGGATTTCTCAATAGGCAAAGTTGCTCCAATACCTAACCAAAGAGCTACTGCGGTACCGATCAAAAAGACTGTTGTAGCTACTGGACGACGAAATGGATTTTGGAATTTATTGACATTCTCCAAAAAAGGTACTGTCAATAATCCTATTGGTACTGAAACCATTAAAAGAACACCCAATAACTTATTGGGTACTGTGCGAAGTATTTGAAATACGGGAAAAAAGTACCATTCGGGTAATATTTCCAACGGAGTTGCAAACGGATCCGCCGGTTCGCCAATCATTGACGGCTCTAGAACTGCTAAGCCCACATTACATGCAATAGTGCCTAGAATTACTACTGGAAAGATATATAAAAGATCATTGGGCCATGCAGGTTCTCCATAATAATTATGTCCCATCCCTTTAGCCAATTTAGCTCTTAATACAGGATCATTCAAATCAGGTTTCTTTGTTATTTGGATAGGTGAATTATTGTAGATCCATCCCCCAAAGGAACCGGACATGATAATTTTTTATCATCCGGCTCGAGCAAGAATCAAAAGAATTACAGAAAGAGATCCATAGAACATAAATAGGTCCTAGGTCCATAGAATATCTATATTTCTCTATTTCATACATATCTACATATAGAATGTAGAATGACTCTATGTAAGAAAAGATTTATCAAATTCCATTTCCCCGAGTTGCAACGATTCATTGTAAAGAATTCATTTCTGGCAACAAGGAAATGCTCAATATCCAAGTAGGCTTACAAATTCGATCATGATCAAGTGCTTTTTGGATTGTCTCATTCATGTCTTTTGGTTGGTATTTATCCCCACAACATCTCGATTGTGTTACATACAAAAATACAAAGTTTTTACTTGTTACTAAGAAAGTCTAGCCCCTGTGCTTCCTTAGATCCCTTATTTAACTCCGATAGTATCATAGATCAGGGTCGATGCATAGGAAATGAATGCATCTACATACTATAAAAAACTTACTAAGATTACTATCAAATTAATACGAAATACTAATACTAGCAATTAATTATAAGAAAATTACTAAAAAAAAGAAAAATGAAACAAAGTGGAATAAATAGAACATTGGATTCCACATCACTTATTCTAGGGATCTTACGGAGCCTGTTCATGCATGACATGATTCGGGTATGATCATAGAAAAAATTCTCCTCAAGTGAACCGGTCTATCCTATGCTACATAAGGGGACTTACGTGATGGTTGGATGCGGAGACACATTGGGTTTTGAATTCCAACGTGGCGGATAAAATCATATATCTGCATGGACCAATCAATAGTTCAAGTCACACACTCCCATAATCCATCCTCTTTTAGGAAAATATACTTCAACTATTCGATTCGTATCACATAAACAATACTTCAGAGTTGAATAGAAGTATCCAAATAACATGCCTTATTCTTAAATAATCCATATTTGTAGCAATGAAAGACTCTTGTTCCTCCCCGATATGATAAATTACAAATATCTATGATCTGCCTTCTCTATAAAGGACCCGAAATACCTTGCTTACGTATCATTGAAAAGTGCATTAACATAAATACGGCAGTAAGAAGAGGCAATACAAAAGTATGTAAACTATAAAAACGAGTCAAAGTGGATTGGCCCACACTAGCACTTCCACGTAATAATTCTACCAAAGGCGATCCTATTATAGGAATAGCTTCAGGCACGCCTGTTACAATTTTTACTGCCCAATAGCCAATTTGGTCCCGAGGTAAGGAATAACCAGTTACGCCAAAAGATGCGGTCAATACAGCCAGAACCACCCCTGTAACCCAAGTTAATTCGCGGGGTTTTTTAAACCCACCCGTAAGATACACACGAAATACATGCAAGATCATCATTAGAACCATCATACTTGCTGACCATCGATGAACTGATCGAATTAACCAACCAAAGTTGGCCTCAGTCATTATGTATTGAACAGAGGAAAAAGCCTCTGTAACAGTTGGACGGTAGTAAAAGGTCATAGCAAAACCCGTAGCTACTTGTACTAAAAAACAAGTAAGTGTAATTCCCCCTAGACAATAAAATATGTTGACATGAGGAGGAACATATTTACTAGTTATATCATCTGCAATCGCTTGAATCTCGAGACGTTCCTCGAACCAATCATATACTTTATTGAGATAGGTAACCCAAGAAAGACTCCCCCTCTGAGAGCCGTATATGAGAATTTCATCTCGTACGGCTCAAGCCGAAACACACAAATACTAGTTTCAACGGATATGGAATAGAGAGTTTCAAACTTCTTGTGGCTTAGCCGCTTGACTCGATTTGACCAAAAGATACGAAGTAAGAAAAATCCGGAATCTCTTCTTTGTGATGATAATGCCAAGAAATAAAATCTCAAGTTGGCTCATCCATCTTTGTTTATGTTAATCCTGACAGGCCTCTTGAATCTTCTCTTCCCTATCTTTTTTTTTGATAGGAATTCTCTTGTTGAGACCCTATGAATCAATTGAAACCTCAGATTCATACTAAAACCACGATGAGTTAAGAAAACCAAAGCTAAACTCAAAGGTTTTCTGAGTAAAAACCATTGGATCATCACTTCTTTAATGAATGTAATAACTCAACAAAATCTAGAGAAAGAGATTGATTTCGGTCAAAAGAAGTATGAAGGAAAAAATTTTTTGATTTAGAAAAGACCTATTTCCATTTTTTTAATCCGGTTGCGAGGTCTGAATAATAGGTATGAATCATAGTTCAAATATTTCTTTTCTTGATCTATTCTATATAGTCCGTGCTCCAGAGACTAGAATAAATATCTGACGAGGTAGAATCATCTTGATAGAGATGACAGGTCCATTCTCTGTATTATCAATAGGATCAATTATAACAAGTCACACGCTCATATTCCGGAAATGAAATATCGAAACAAATAAATTTCACGATCGAACTACCAGAATGGTCTATAAATCCAAATCTTAGGTAATCTTAAGTTGAAGTATTAAGTATTTTAAGCATTAAGTAAGTATTCAGTAAAATAATCTTTTTTGATTGAAAAACTAAGACTTCATAGTTTTTAGGAACTAATTAATTGTAATTCCATCCAGTAAAACAGATGAATTATATATTTCTAAAATAATAGATAGAAATATTGCAAATAGAGCCATTGCAACTCCCATAAGTGGTGTAGTCCCCCACCCTGGAGCTACTTTTCCATATTCCGAATTCAATGGTTTCAATAAACTCCCTACGCCAGTTCGTCTTGGCCCAGATCTAGAACTACTCTCAACGGTTTTTGTAGCCATAAATCCTCTTTTATCATGGGTTGAAATCTGTTGACTTTGTATACCATTCCGTTGTAGTTGTAAATAAACGACATTATCGTGATCCTTTGTGATCTTGAAATTATCGAAAAAATGGAAACAGCAACCCTAGTCGCCATCTCCATATCCGGTTTACTTGTAAGCTTTACTGGGTATGCCTTATATACCGCTTTTGGGCAACCCTCTCAAAAATTAAGAGATCCCTTCGAAGAACATGGGGACTAGTTGAAGTAATGAGCCCCCAAGGGGCTCATTACTTCAATGGAAAAAATGAAAAATTATTTCATTTTTTTAGTTGGAACTTTAGGTGGTTCTCGAAAAAAGATAGCGAAAAAAATTATCCCTAAAGTCGAAACTAAGAGGAATGTATAAACCAATGCTTCCATAGATTCGATCGTGGTTTACAATTATAGCTTCCACACCTATTCGTTTTGGATCATTTACTAAATAGATTCTAAATTGATATTTAGAATTTACTATTACTATTCTATATTTAGATTCTATTATTATTATTTGATTTCTAATTTAGATATATTATTCTAATAGTCTAATAGAATCTATTATTCTATTCTATTTATACATAAAAAAAAAATAAAGATATAGAAAGAAAATAGAAATTCTAGCTTAATTCTAGAAATTAACAAATTAGAAAGAATAAATAGCTAAATACTATAGAAATATATAAATAGAATAGAAATCTCAATTTATATATTCTAAATACTAGAATAAAAGAAAAAAGAAATAGAGGAAAAAGATGGCAAAGGTATTTTGTATTAGACTACTTGTCTCCTTGTAGTTGGATCTCCAAGTTTTTGGAATGCTCCAAATTCCACTTGAGCATCCAAATCTGGATCAATACCGGCAAAAACATCTCTGAACAAGGTTCTGGCGCCGTGCCAAATGTGTCCGAAAAAGAAGAGCAAAGCAAACGTAGCATGCCCAAAAGTGAACCAACCCCTTGGACTGCTACGAAAAACACCATCGGATTTCAAAGTAGCCCGGTCTAATTCAAAGATTTCACCTAATTGGGCACGTCTAGCATATTTTTTCACAGTAGCAGGATCACTATAAAGAACTCCATTGAGTTCGCCACCATAGAATTCAACAGTTACCCCTACTTGTTCAACACTATACTTGGATTCTGCTCTTCTAAAAGGAACATCGGCCCTCACAATTCCGTCTCCATCTACCAAAACTACCGGAAATGTTTCAAAAAAGGTAGGCATACGACGTACAAAGAGTTCGCGCCCTTCTTTATCTCTAAATATGGGGTGCCCTAACCACCCAACAGCTATTCCATCCCCATTATCCATTGAGCCTGCTCTGAATAATCCCCCTTTCGCCGGATTATTACCAATATAATCGTAAAAAGCTAATTTTTCGGGAATTTTAGACCAAGCTTCCGATAAGCTCAGATTTTCGGCTAGTCCGGCCTCAACCCTTCGATATATTTCTTGCTGGAAGTATCCCTGATCCCACTGATAACGGGTGGGGCCAAATAATTCGATTGGGGTAGTTGCTGAACCATACCACATAGTTCCAGCAACAACGAAAGCTGCAAAAAAGACAGCAGCAATACTACTGGAAAGCACAGTTTCAATATTACCCATGCGTAATCCTTTGTATAGACGTTGAGGCGGACGGACACTAAGATGGAATAGACCCGCTAATATGCCCAATGTACCTGCTGCAATATGATGAGAAGCTATTCCCCCCGGAACAAAAGGATCAAAACCTTCCGCACCCCACGCTGGATTTACAGATTGTACTTTTCCAGTTAGTCCATAAGGATCAGACACCCATATTCCAGGACCATATAAGCCTGTTACATGAAATGCACCAAAGCCAAAGCAAGCGACTCCTGAGAGAAATAGATGAATTCCAAAGATCTTGGGCAAATCCAAAGAAGGTTTTCCCGTACGTTCATCACAGAATATTTCTAGGTCCCAATATACCCAATGCCAGATAGCTGCCAAGAAGCACAAGCCAGAAAACAAGATATGTGCCCCTGCCACACCTTCATAACTCCAAATGCCCGGATTCGTTATAGTTCCTCCCGAGATACTCCAACCCCCCCACGAATTGGTTATTCCTAAACGAGTCATGAAGGGTATAACGAACATGCCTTGTCTCCACATCGGATCAAGAACAGGGTCAGAGGGATCAAAAACCGCTAATTCATATAGAGCCATCGAGCCGGCCCAACCAGAAACTAGAGCCGTATGCATTATATGGACAGAAAGTAATCGACCGGGATCATTCAATACAACAGTATGAACACGATACCAAGGTAAACCCATGTAAATACCCCTTTCTGAAAAAGAAATAGACATTATGTAACTTTATCGCATTGTAAAAGACTAGACCGTGTATTTCACCTGTTCGGTAGATTTTGTATAGGAAAGGATTGATATTTCTTTTTATTCCCTTCTTTTCTTTTTAATGAAATAGAATCGAAAATAGATAACTAAGAAATAGAAGGGAACAATTTTCTTTATTATTTCTATTTATAAGAACAAAGAGAAACAGATCTTATTCTATACCCGATAAGTACCAATACGCAATGGGAGGTTTTTGAGGGAAAAATAATGCATAGATACTTTTTTAAAATTCGAAATCATTCGAACAATCGGCTAATCCGATCGATCCCGTTCGTTAGAATCTTTCTTTATTTATTCTGTCTTCCTCTATGAACCTTCCAGTCCTATCTATATAATAATATGAAGTATTAAGTTCTATTTTATTTTATAGAATATATATAATATAAGATAATCTAAATAAGATAATAAGATAATCTAAGAATATAAGATTCTAAATAGAAAGAAGATTAAAAGATCTAAAAATAGAATATAGAAATAGAATAGATAGAGTATCTAAGATATAAAAAGAAAAAAGAAATAGATATAGAATATCAAAATATAAAATAAAGAGAAAAAAGGATGAAGACAATAAAACAAACCATTGTTACGTTTCCATATTAAAGTAAAGTATAGTACTTCATTTTTTCTTTATATTAATGCCCATTGGTGTTCCAAAAGTACCTTTTCGGAGTCCTGGAGAGGAAGATGCAGCTTGGGTTGACGTATAGTGCGACTTGTCAGACATATTGGTCATATGGTATTTCCCCGTTATCTCCCCCGATCGAGTATTCTCTGTTTCGCCCAATCCAATAAAGATATATTCAATATTGTATTGATTGAATCATCAATAATTCGGAGCGTGAAGCACAATAATTCCTATTGGGGATCCATATTATCAATTCAAAGAATTGATGGTTTACTTGGACTGATAAAATAAAGTATCCAGGCTCCGTTCAGAGAATACCCAATTGGAAATGGTAAGAGTAAAAGTAATTAAATAGAACTATAATGGGAGTGTAAATAAGAAATATTAAATAAAGAATATAAAAATAAAATAGAAATTTAATTAAATTAATAAATTCTGAACTTCATTAGTAATTAAATAGAACTATAATAGAATCTTATAATTTATAATCGAATCTAATATAATCTATTATGTAGAATAGATTATGATTACACGATTACCGCTTTTATCATAGACTATTCTTAGACTTACTATAGGGATTCTATAAAACTGCCTACCAATGGAGTAGTATGATGAATACATCGAATATTTTGGGGAAAGGTATCAAAAAGTGGTACTGGAATCATTTGACCTATATGCGCAAATGGAATTCGGGAAAATCTTCCCCCGGAGTAGAACAAGAACCTAAAATAATTGAAAGGGCCCATTCAGGAACAAGAAAATTACATCGTTATTTGAATTTCGATGAAACAATACATCAATGAGAAGTTAGTTCAATAAGTTCATAAAATTCTTTTTCCTTTTTTACATCATTCTAGAATGTAAAAAAGGAAAAAGAAATAGGACTGGAATCGACACATTGATTCTTTTTTTCGCAATTCTTTCGAACCGTATGCATCCAAAGGTGCACGTACGGTTCCTCAGGGATACAATTTTGCCCTAATCAACCGACTTCATCGAGAAAGATTACTTTTTTTAGGCCAAGAGGTTGATAGTGAGATCTCGAATCAACTTGTTGGTCTCATGGTATATCTCAGCATAGAAGATGATACTAGGGATCTTTATTTGTTTATAAATTCTCCAGGCGGATGGGTAATACCAGGAATAGCCATTTATGATACTATGCAATTTGTGTCACCGGATGTACATACAATATGTATGGGATTAGCCGCTTCAATGGGATCTTTCATTCTGGTCGGAGGAGAAATTACCAAACGTCTAGCATTCCCTCACGCTTGGCGCCAATGAGTTTTTTTCTTTGAGAAAAAAAGAATACTATGCCTTCGCTGTATCGAATATGAATCAAATTAAAGAATAAGTAATAATAGCATGGCACTTCGAGTTCGATATGAACAAACCATTATTGTTTTTTTTCTAACATGAGATTTTGTATCGAGATAGTAGTATGAAAGAAGAGTTATTCCCAATTTGATTTATGTGTCAAGCAAGAGTCAATTTCAGCGTCACAAACCATTATTCTTCCACACCAGAAGTATCTTTCTTCTTTTTATGTTATGAGAGAAAGAGTCAAAAAAAATGGAAAAAATCATTTTCTCCTTCTTGGATCGTATCAAAAAGAAACTTTGGGATTGCTAAACAAACCACAGACGAGATAAATATATAAATATATAAAGCAACAGAACCATCATAGTATCTTTTTTACTACTACGAAAGGAAGGGTGGTAAATGGATCATTTAACGATTTGGATCGGATGGGTTCTATTTCTTCTTTTTGATAGAATCAATTCTATCGAAAAAATAAATTCCATTGCAGAGCCGTATGCAATGTACAAAAGATGCCCGTACGGTTTTTTAATTCTTTTTATTGTTATTTTGATTCCCCCTTACTTTAACCTAATCGTGCGATATATAGATAGAAGAACCGTTCATAATGTTATATCAATATCATCAGGGTTATGATTCACCAACCTGCTAGTTCTTTTTACGAGGCACAAGCAGGGGAATTTATCCTGGAAGCAGAAGAACTATTGAAACTTCGCGAAACTCTCACAAAAGTTTATGTACAAAGAACGGGCAACCCTTTATGGGTTATATCCGAAGATATGGAAAGGGATGTTTTTATGTCAGCAACAGAAGCCCAAGCTCATGGCATCGTTGATCTTGTAGCGGTCGAAAATTCAAATACTGGGGATTCCGTATAAATATACGAATTCCGTTTCAAAATTTGAAATTTCCGTGTGAATAGAAATCATTCATAATCATCAACCATCAGGTTAAGATCGATCTAAGCCAACCCGCTCTATTCTATCTAGAATGAGATTCTATAGACATGCCATGCCAACCATTAAACAACTTATTAGAAACGCAAGACAGCCAATAAGAAATGTCACGAAATCTCCCGCTCTTCGAGGATGTCCTCAGCGTCGAGGAACATGTACTAGGTTGTATGTGCGACTCGTTCAGTTCAGATCATGAGTTTGAAGAAATGCAAAAATCTTTTCCAGTATCAACGACCACTACCGATGAATTAGGATAGATAGAGTGGAAGACGGCTATCTAATTGACTATTATATAAATATATAAAAATGAAGATCTATCATCTACCTAATTATGTTAGGAATTTATGGTTTCTATTGGTGCAAATCCAATCACTCCATTTGAGATGAGAAGGAATTCTCCATTGGGAACAAATAGTTATCCATTAAGCGGAGGAAAAAGGTTATGCTCCTATTCCTATTCTTGAAAAAACGGACTAACAGGGTCAGCTACCTAGCCAACTTTCAGAATTAAATGCCGTCACTGTATGGATAGCTTTTTTGTGAAAAGGACTATTACTTTCTAATTCTAATTGAAAAATGGATGGGTAGAGCCAAAGAGTGTGAACTATACAAGTTCACAATAAAATTCGATGAAATGAAAGAAGAGGCTCCGGTGTATAGAGAGGACCTCACCGTTTCAGAAGTTGCCATAGAAACGAGGGAACCCACTATTCTTTTTTATTTAGTAGCAGTCGAATTTATTATTTCCAGGCGAGATACTTTGAAGAAAGAAAAAATGAAGAAAGAAAAAATCGTGGTCGGGAAGGTCATAGTCGCAAAAGCCATTGGAATTTATATTTTATATATCGGAAGAATCCGTTTTGTTATTAATCGACCGGAGGAAAAGGATGACTGAAAGAAGAGAAATCAATTAGTTATTCAAGAAAGTTTCATTTGATTCAATGACCAGAGTTAAACGAGGATATACAGCTCGAAGACGTCGAAAAAAGATTCGTTTATTTGCATCAACCTTTATAGGGGCTCATTCAAGACTTACTCGAACGACTACTCAACAAAGAATGAGAGCTTTGGTTTCCTCTCATCGAGATAGGACCAGGAAAAAGAGAGATTTTCGTCGTTTGTGGATCACTCGGATAAATGCGGTAACTCGTGAGGATAGAATATTCTATAGTTATAGCCTATTCATCCACAATCTGTACAAGAGACAATTGCTTCTGAATCGTAAAATACTTGCACAAATAGCCCTATCAAATAAGAATTGTTTTGATATCATTTCAAATAAAATCACAAATACAAATAAAATAATAAAATAAAGGAATAAAAGAATTTGAATAGAATCTATTATACAGGAAAAAAGAATGATTGAAACAGGATTTCCCGGAGAATGGACTCCGGGAAGATAGAAGAAAAAGAAATTAAGATTTGAGTAGTAGGAATAAACGAACATCTTTTAAGAAAAAAAGATTTATTCCCCATTTTTCCTTTTTTAGAATACAAGAATCAAATCTGGATTCTATTCTTTTTTCGAGCAAAACATTAATATGAGCTTGATTTACTATTGGATTTTTGAGGAGTATCTCTATTTATTTTTGGTTCTAGGACCAGTAGTTCTAGGGATCGACTCCACTCTCTCCAATTGTTTCTCATTATTACGAAAAGGTAACGAAGATAAAATACGAGCTTGTTTTATAGCAATAGTAATTAATCGTTGTTGTTTCAAGGTCAACCTATTCGTTCGTCTAGATAAGATTTTTCCCTGTTCACTCAGAAATCGACTAATTAAACTCATGTTTCTATAATCGATTCGATCCCCCGATCCAATTGGGGGTAAACGCCTACGAAAAGATCGCTTGGATTTACGAAAAGTTTGTTTGGATTTATCCATGGTTTGCTTATTCCTTGTTTGTTTATTCCTTATATATAAAAGGATCTAGAAAAAAGAATAGAATTCTATTCTTTTTTCTTATTCATTTAAGATTCGACCAAAATAGGATTTGGTTTGTATTATATATGTTAATGTTAAAATGTAAGGTTCTTACTCTTCCCGCTACTTGGAAAAATCACACACGCATTCCGTTCCATCTATTTCTTTATTTCCCCATGAATCGTATACTTTTGACAATAGCGACAAAATTTTCGAAATTCTAATCGATTGGGTGTATTGTGTCGATTCTTTTGAGTAATATATCTAGAAATGCCCAGCGATTCTTTATTTACACCCTTTCGAACACAACAGGTACATTCCAAAATCACTATAATTCTGATATCTTTACCCTTGGCCATGAACCTCCTTTTCATTTTGGATCGACTTCACTTTAGAAATCTCTTCATTTTCTTTTTGACAAAAAAAAAAATAAAAAAAGAATCTATATTCTATATCTATATTAATAAAAGTTACTAACTAGAAATAAAATTCGTAAATCTTTTCTTTTTCGAATTCTTAGAATTCGAATGACTTCGAAGTACTATAATAGAAAATAGAATCACTATTCATTACTATAACTCTAAAGAAAGAGAGTCATAGTCATTAATAGAAGAATATTAAGAATATCGTAATAATTAATTAATACAATTTTTTCTAACTATGAATTCTTCCTATCCTAATCTCAGTATCTTCTTCTTTCTATATTAGAATTTCGTGTAAAAGCCCCTAAACGACTGGATCCACATTTCCATTTCTTTTCCCCCAAATTCTATCGTAGATTCACTGTATTTTGACTGAAGTTCGATACACTCTTTCTCTTTCTTTTTTTTTTTTCTTTTTAGGATAGGAAAGAAAAAGGGAGCGAAATTGGAGACATGTTACGTAGAATTGTATCTCAAATATTCTTCATTTCTTCACAGATCAATATAAGAATTCAATCAGGATTAAAAAAAAGGGAATGACAAGGCATCTGGAAATAAACGATTAATTTCTATCAATAGACCTGCTAAAGACCCAAACCATAGAGTGGTTAACACAGGTGCCGTTGAGAGATATGTTTTGATATCTCGCATTGAAAATCCTCCTTCTTCTTTTCTTTTTTTTTTCTTATTTATTTGAATTATTTATTTGTATTGTATATTGTAATACATATATAGTTCTAGTTCGATATTCTAATACATAGATCATAGATAACCCGATCTTTTAGTTCAAGATCATTTGTTTTTGCTTGAAATGAAATTAGAATTAGAAATTACTAACTAAAATGCATATGTACAACGACCCAGCAGATTAAATTTTGCCGCCCCCCTAAAAAAGATTACAAGAACATTCTCTACCTATAAGAGCAAAAAAGAAGGATGTGTGGAAAACAAGACATGGATTTTATAAAATGACACTGTACAACAATTTTGAAAAGGGATGTAGCGCAGTTTGGTAGCGCGTTTGTTTTGGGTACAAAATGTCACGGGTTCAAATCCTGTCATCCCTACCTATTCTTTCTCCTATGGACAGTTACGAGGGATTCATTGAGTAAGATCGGGAATTTTTGGACATAATCTTTCATTTTTACATATTTTACATACTATATGTACACAAGACTCCTCCGGGGAAAAAATACTTTTCTTTACAATCGTATCTACTGTTATAGGATATGATATAAATATAAGAAAGCGCTCTTAGTTCAGTTCGGTAGAACGCGGGTCTCCAAAACCCGATGTCGTAGGTTCAAATCCTACAGAGCGTGATTCCGTTTATTTTATGTCGAATTACAATGAAATAATGTAACAAAACAAAGTAGAATTGCAACTGAAATTTGACCTCCTACAAGGAGGAGGTCAATCAAAAAAAGAGATGTTACTCAATCAAAGGTCCAACTGATCACCGCGCCTGTATTGTAAATATGCAGTTACAAATAATCCTGTTAAAGTAATAGGAATTAGACCTAAGACGATTCCAAATAGAAAAACTTCAATCATTTCGATTTGTTTTAGGGAATAAAAAGAGAGGTAAGATCTATCCCTAAATATTAATCTGAATTATCCGTGAATCTCAATGAACAGGAATTGGCAATTGACGCGGGAAGGAACCATAGAATACCTGAAATGAAATATTATGAGAGGCTTTTATTTTTCTTTTTGTAAATTGTTTATTGAATTTCATTCATTTCAAATAAGTCGTATCTTGTTCAAACCAATAAATAGAGCTGGGGTTATAGTTGAAGCAGCCAGTAAAAAACCAAAATAACTAGTTAGAATAGGCATGAAAGAGCTAAATTAGATATGTTCTTTTACTACATATATGAATAAAACATTTACCTAAGTCTCAATCCAGATACGACGGTAAGAAAAACAAATTTAAAGAATTCGTTTAGTTCCAATTGAAAGTTCTTGATTTATCAGTCATTATAGACGGACACTAAAAAAAAAGAAAGCCTTGACTTTTT